CTGGGGGGTGGGGGAGGGGAGATCCTTGCGCCTTGAGAGTTCTTGCGGAGGCAAGCAGATTCGCAAACTGCTCAATTGAGCCCTCTAGGGCTGGGAACTGGTGGACGAAAAAGGGTTGGATACACCCCTCGACCATATCTATACAAATAGAATAGTCCTTTTATACAGAATGGTAGGTGCGGAGACGGGAATCGAACCCGTGACCCCGAGGTTATGAGCCTCGTGAGCTGCCAAACTGCTCTACTCCGCCCTGGAGGGCCGGGAACTGGTGAACAAAAAAGGATTGGATACACCCCTTGACCATATCTATACAAATAGAATAGTCCTTTTCTATAGAATGGAGCGGGTAGCGGGAATCGAACCCGCATCGTTAGCTTGGAAGGCTAGGGGTTATAGTCGACGTTGGTTGATCATTTTTAACGTCTCTAATTCAAAACCGAACATGAAATTTTAGTTTCATTCGGCTCCTTTATGGATATTCTCACCACTTAACATCTATGTCAGCTTTTCTGTCTGAATGGATCCAAAGCTCCCTGCTTTCTAGATGATCCCTATAGAGGATAGAAATTCTACTAAATCTATCTAATCTACTTACTTCGTTCCCTAATTCCATTCGAGAGATCCTGAGGAAAAGAATTTGGTTTCCACCGAGCTGAAACAATATGCTGATGGTTCTAGTAAACCAAAACTCTCGTTTTTTAGCTATTTGGCTTCAATTTCCATTTCCTTAAAAAAAAAAGAAGATCTAGTTACGATTGGAAATACACTTTTTTTTATCTTCATCCATAGATCCTTTACTCACATTTATTCAATTGGAATAGTTAATCCAATGCAAAATTGTGCTTCGCGACTCTATATCCATAATCCAATTTGTATTTTGGATGCAATTTCAATTAATCTTTGGATACAAATCGCGAGAATGTATATTTTTCCTCAATATGCTATTGAGAGGAAAAGGATTAAACCTTTTAAAGAAAGAAAGTTTTAATCAGAATATAAAAAAACCGAAGGACCCCCTTAACTATATCATCTTAAATTCAATTATTAATAGAACGAATCGCACTTTTACCACTAAACTATACCCGCCACATCCACATTATTGTATAAACCCCGAAGTTTGTCAAGTGTCATAGGGAGAAAGAAAAAGTAATTACAAAATTACTTTTTCTTTCTCTTTTTCTTTGTTATGTTCTCCCTGCTCTTCCTTACTTTCTTCTTTCTTTATTTTTTTCATTTTTTTATTTTTTTATTTATGTTGATTTATTGAAATCTTTCTTAGCGTAGAACGAGTTCGCGTTTATTTTCTGGTTCAGCTTTATTTTCCCGTTCCGGTTTATTTTCTGGTTCAGCTTTATTTTCCCGTTCCGGTTTATTTTCTGGTTCAGCTTTTTGGGGTTTTTCTTTAATTTCTCTCTTCGGAAAGGCAAACTTAAAGAGATCCCTTAGGAAAGGGTACCCAAAAATCTTGACAAATAGAATTATCAATAGAATAAATAGAATAAATATTCCGGCCAATGTCAGAACCACGAGCAGCCCGACGGTTGCTACGTAACTAAGGACGCTTATCCAGTAGGAACTAAGGACGCTTATCCAGTAGGATAATCTATTTTGCCCCCTTTTTCGTTTCGGTAGACGAAAATTTTGAAAAGAAATTAGTTCTATGGCAAACTTCCAGAACCAGGAAGCAAAAAGAAAGGCTAGCTTAATAATGTCTTTAATGCCATGAAACAAAAAATCTCCTACGGCAAACAAAAAATCTCCTACGGCAAACAGAAAATTTCCTACCCAAAGAAAACCAAAGAGAAAGACTCCTAGTAATAAAACTACTAGGTATAAAACTACGCCAAAAAAAGAAACCAGGTCATGGTAAAGAGAGAGTCCTTTATGTTTAAAAAAGGTTAACTTCTCTGTAAAAGAAGTTAACGATTCCTTAACTTTCAAGAATCCTCTTTTTAACCATTTCAAGAATTCTCTTTTTAACCATTTCAAGAATTCTCTTTTTAACCAATAGTAGTCCACATAGCATTCGAACAAGTAGTCTGTGAAATCTTCCCAGAAATCCTTCAAGTCTTCCCAGGAATCCTTCAAGCAGACCACAATTTTAGAATCCTTCAACCAGGCCACAATTTTAGAATCCTTCAACCAGGCCACAATTTTAGACTTCGAGTATCCGTCGATTTTAGACTTCAAGTAACCTCTTACTTTTGCAATACAACTTAGTAACCTAAAAATTAATTTTTTTATTGGCATTAACCCTCCTCCTTAATTGGGTATAATTTTTTTTTTGTTTCGGGAAATAGAAAAACATTTCCCATGCAGTTTCTTTTTTACCTTACTTGTTACCTAGGGTTATTTATACACTCGCTATTTACATTTTATAACCACATAATAATATATCTATTTTAAAAAACTTTGTCAAGGGTGGCCCATAATTCATCATCTATTATATGATGATTCTATCATAGATATATATCTATTATATGATTATTCTATCATAGATATATATCTAATTGGCATAGATATATATCTAATTGGCATAGATATATATCTAATTAGAAAGTAGATCAATCAAGTAGATGGAGAATACGAGAAGTGGAAAAGCCCTTTATCGGATTTGAACCGATGACTTATGCCTTACCATGGCATTACTCTACCACTGAGTTAAAAGGGCCCTTTTATTCAATTCAAAAATTAGCCATTTTCATTTGCCATTATGAGTCTACTGAATATATATGTACTATATTTATATAATATATGGAGAGAAGTTCGTTGAGGAACAATAAATTTTCTTGAAACATGTGATGGGGGAATTCATACTCTGAATCGAATAATTCTTATAAAAGACAAAATTTCTATCTTTTTGAAATTTTCCGACTTAGTATGAGATGCATATTTTGTCTGAACACTAAACGAAGCACTGAGTTCAAATTGCAGAAAAGAAATGAGATTTTACTCTTTTTTCTGTCAGATCAATCAAATCACTACTTGTAGTCAAGTAATTCTATACCCCCTTTTATTAATCTATACCTTTTAATTTAATTAAATGGGGTAATTCGTGAATTAACCATCAACTAAACAAAAAATCCTATGAAAGCATAACAGAAAAGTAGGAAAGACTCGTTGCTTTGGATCTAGTCATACCCTTCGAGTATATTGACAATTCTAAAAAACTGCTCATACTATCATCATAGTATAATGACGGGTGGTTGTATATGCCCCTATCGTCTAGTGGTTCAGGACATCTCTCTTTCAAGGAGGCAGCGGGGATTCGACTTCCCCTGGGGGTAGGGGGTATTATGAAAGGAGGTTAATCACAGAGTATCAAAAACCCTAGAAAAAATTCTTCCTGGGTCGATGCCCGAGCGGTTAATGGGGACGGACTGTAAATTCGTTGACGATATGTCTACGCTGGTTCAAATCCAGCTCGGCCCAATAATCTACCGCTTCGTGAATATGATATAAATTGAACCAATTAATTTGTCTTCCATAAAAGAAAATGTCTGATCCATAGAAATAAGGAGAAAAAGTCCATTTTTTTCTCTATCGATATTTTTCTCATTCCTTTCTTCGAAAAATTGAGATTTATGACCCTTTCCTTAATTAAGGAAAGGGTCATGAAAAGAAAAATTGTTTTTTCTTATTGAAAGATGGATTATCATCCATTTTTGGCAATAAAAAATCCCGCGTTACTAGTAATCTGCATCACTCTCACTAGAACTTCCATATGATATGTGCTAGAACTTCCATATGATATGTGGATACGTAGTATATGATTCGTGTATTTCTTACAGTACGACGGGCGAATCGAATCTTCTTATGGTTATATTAAGAATATGTATACCATACACCCCGCAGGGATTGTAGTTCAATTGGTCAGAGCACCGCCCTGTCAAGGCGGAAGCTGCGGGTTCGAGTCCCGTCAGTCCCGAACTAGGGTCCGATGTATTGAGAAATTCATCTTTCCTTTTTCATGGAAAAAGGAGGGGACAGGAGGCAAGATCAAATTCCTATTGGGCATCCTTATTTTGTTTTTTATTTGGCATTTTTCATCAAATAGATAGGAGTATAGGAATTTCCATTTTTTTTTTTCACTATTCCCGATTGATAGGGGGAAGACATACATTTCATATGTGGATTAGTATAATTTGTGATATTACTCTATTTTTCTGTATTTTAAGAGATAATACCATCTTCATCTTACTTCCTCTTCGACTTGATCAATGAAATGGAGTAGAGTGCCCATATTTTATCGGAGTCCATACACAAATCGTATTCATTTATTGTTAGACAATGAATTTAATATAATTAGTACTTTCGGGCTAAACTACACCCCTTTATATTTCTAGTTCCAACATTGTTTGCGTATGTTCAATGACTATTTGGAAACAATCTATCTCATTCAATTTGCAGACTCCATTTTTTTGTATATGCTCATCTTTAAACCCAAGAAAGAGGATATTGATATTAACTAATAAAATAAAAGAAAAACCAAGCAAACGCCCTTTTCCCTAAATTTATTTAAATCTTCAATCTTTTTTATTTAATCCCTTCTTTTCTCCATCTCACTTCTACTGTTTGTTTGGATTTGTATGTGACCCATAGAAACTCGGTCATGTAACACTTTATAATTGTATGTATAAGTATAAGAAAAAGTAAGGGGAATTGTATAAGATAAGGAAGATCATAGGTTATAGATATAGAAAAGAAAAAGTGGAAAAGGATGAAAAATAGAGCGGGATTCCTGATCCAATCAAAAACCCCATTTTGGTGTTAGTATGGATAAGGGATCTTCCTATGTTATACTATTCAATTCTCAACGATGAATTGATTTGATAGATCAGATATTGTTATTCATAATATTAAATCGATTCAGTATCATCATAATGCAAGTCCTCCCGTTGAATTTACAGGATCCCCATTTTTCGTCTCTATGGGATTACATCCCGAGTTATTGCGAAGAAAAAAAAAAAAAAAGAAACAAAGAGGTTATGGAAGTCAATATTCTCGCATTTATTGCTACTGCACTGTTCATTCTAGTTCCTACTGCGTTTTTACTTATTATTTATGTAAAAACAGTCAGCCAAAATGATTAATTTGAATTAATCATTTTGAAGAAATAAAAAAGGGATTAAAATAAAAGTCTAAGTCTTAAATGAAACAATCCGGTTGGAATCATAAAGTGTGGTAGAAAGAACTATATGTAGTTCTTTCTACCACACTTTAGATTCTTTATATTATATTATTATATACGAAATAGGATATATTAGTATAATATGATCGTACCATAACTAGATAATAGTTATCTGTATAACAAATATATATTTATTATATAATGTATTGGTCTACATAGAATAGATTAGTATATTGAAATAGTAGTCTAATTCTATTTCTTTTTTCACTACATTCGAATTTATGGGTCTCTTATAATTTTCTATAAGAGTCTGGAACTCCATCGAAAGGATCCATGGAGGAAGAGAAAAATAATACGAGAATAGACTATAGTAAAAGAAAATAAAACCAACGAATCTTTTTTTCGATTTCCCATTCCAAAAGAAGCCATTGATTGAATCATTAACAGATGATCTATGACATTTTATGGTAACTTCTTCAGATTTAGAAAGAATTTGCGTGGAAAAAGCTGCTTATCATGCCTGGATTTGCGTTTTTTTTTTTTTGAAATACAACTCTAGTAATCATTCATGGTTATTATTCATTATTGTATTTCTTATTTATTATTCCAGTAGAGTTTGGAAAGAGAGACAAGCTTTTTAAAAATAAAGCTTGGCAAAATGATTAATGCAAAACGATCAATTAACAATTAAACAGTTGATACAACAATTTGATTACTCAATCGATTACTCAATCAATTAGGAGTATCCCTAGAGTCCACTCCTTCCCCATACTACTAGTGAAAGAGAAAATGTAAAGACTACCATTAAAGCAGCCCAAGCGAGATTTACTATATCCATGTAAATTATGTCTCCTATTTATATGAAGGAATTATTCCATTATTGATCAATAATCATAGCGGAATCAATGGTGCAGAGTCAAAAGGAGATTCTGACTTAAGGCTATTGATAAACCAGTTCAACGAATCCACTCATAACAAATTCTTTATAGGATTTCCGGTAGAATTGGGAAGCATTAAGTATAAATCCAATACATACGCCTTTTTCTTAAAAAATAGTAAGGGAATGCCCCTAATAGATAGAACATGTGGGAATAGTAAGATTTATTGTTCGTTTTGTTCCCTTTTTTTATAAGCAAAGGACGTCAAAATATACCATAAAATCACGATAGAGAATTATCTATTGGATACCTTACCTAATCCACAACTCCGAAATCCATTTTTCATCACCCTATTCAATCTAATTCTAGACAGAATCAGTAGAGCTTACTTTAGTGTAGGTAGTATAAGATGTACGAGAATTAGGAAGCCTTGATAGTCCTTCGTGGAATCTCTTCTTCAATCTTAGGAACAAAAAAAGAATGCCTTTTAGGGACCTTTGGATACCAAGATTTCCGACCTCTTATCTTCGTAATTCTGAATTCCAGAATAGAATCAATCAATTAATAAGTAAACGTTACCTCATTCCTATTGGTATCGGTTTGGGCCACTACTGCCAAAACAAACCCTAGTTTGAGGAAAGTCTTTTACAGCCTTTTTCTTTTCTAGAACTATGGATTCTAAAAATCAAGTATCCCCAGGCCTAGTTAGTCTCTTTCCCCCCACTTATGCGGGGCAAAAATTTGTCGAGTTCGATCAGTACAATAGGAAATCCTAAGTATTTTGTTGATCAGGCGGCACCCAGATTTGAACTGGGGATAAAGGATTTGCAGTCCCCTGCCTTACCGCTTGGCCATGCCGCCAAAAATCCGATCTAAAATCGAGAAAAATATTATGCATCCACGTTTTATTACTAAACCCCTTTTTTATCTTGAATCCAATTGTACTTACTCCTTTCCAATCCTTTTCCAAAAATCATCCATTTTTGCTTTTTATTGGATCCAGTTTCGATTATTCGATTGATTGTCTCTTAAAACACACACTGCTAACGCTAAAAAACTTCCCCTTTCTTTCTATTGAGATGAAAAAGGAGAAAAAATGGATTTCCAGTCACAGACTGAAAAATTTAGGACAAATTGGAACCATTAACTAGAATTCTATTATTTGGTATTTTGTTTCTTTTTTATTTTGAATTGCAGTAGTGAACGGTTCTTAAATTGGTATTGTATCCCCCTCCTTCCCTTTAATGGCATAATAAAAAAAATTGATTTACAGCTAATCAATATCCATTATTTTCATAAAAAAATTCTTTTTCAATTAGCAATTATTAAGAACATTTCTATGTATATGTAAACTCCAGGTCAGAACAGCATTATTATATATGGATCTCCCTTATGTACATATCTCTATGGAGAATCGTGCTTTAATTTTTCATTGCATTAAATATCTTGAATAAAAAATAGGAATTTTTCTATAATATAGTATGACCTGATCATGTTGCCCCACCCAAGTGAAATTACGATAAAAGATGGGATATGTGGGTAGGTGGATAACTAGAATTGGCATGTACTTAAAAAAAAGTACTTACTTTATTTTAGGATTATGCAATTAAATCCTATATTTTCTAGCAATTCTACTACTACGAAACAAAAAAGAACCCTCGAATTCTTTTTTGAACATTAAACTAAGCGTGCTATGCTAAATCTAAATAAAGTAAAACTTTCTAGTGCTTCTGAATTATTCTGGCTTTATCTCATTCATAGAAAGGAGATAAAATCATGAATCTTTGCCATCCAATCTGATTATAATATCAGAATAGGTAGAAATTGGATTCTCTATTTATACAAGATTTCATAAGTGTAAGTGACAGAATTTTTTTTTCTAGGAATGTTTTATCAATTTATTTTCATTCCATTTGTACCCCTCACAAATTCGAACTTTCGTCGAAATTGTCTCTATTCATAGGTATGAAATACATATATGAAATCCATATATGGAGTTCACTAGAATTTCATGTGATTCAGTAAACAGAATATGGATTCCATCATTGCTAGATCGATCCGTATGGATTGATGAATAGTGATCCGATAATGGAATTTTCTTCGATAAATAGCAAACTTAAGATTAAGATGCTCCGGAATGGAAATGAGGGAATGTCCACAATACCCGGATTTAGTCAGATCCAATTTGAGGGATTTTGTAGGTTCATTAATCAAGGCTTGGCAGAAGAACTTCATAAGTTTCCAAAAATGGAAGATACAGATCACGAAATGCAATTTCAATTATTTGCGGAAGGATATCAATTGGTAGAACCCTCGAAAAAAGAAAGAGATGCTGTGTATGAATCACTCACCTATTCTTCCGAATTATATGTATCTGCGGGATTAATTTGGGGTAGAGATGTGCAAGAGCAAACCATTTCTATTGGAAACATTCCTCTAATGAATTCCCTAGGAACTTTTATAATAAATGGAATATACCGAATTGTGATCAATCAAATATTGCAAAGTCCTGGTATTTACTACCGTTCGGAATTAGACCATAACGGAATTTCTATCTACACCGGCACTATAATATCAGATTGGGGAGGAAGATCGGAATTAGCAATTGATAAAAAAGAAAGGATATGGGCCCGCGTGAGTAGGAAACAAAAGATATCTATTCTAGTTCTATCATCAGCTATGGGTTCAAATCTAAGAGAAATTCTAGATAATGTTTCTTACCCTGAAATTTTCTTGTCTTTCCCGAATGATAAGGAGAAAAAAAAGATTGAGTCAAAAGAAAAAGCTATTTTGGAGTTTTATCAACAATTTGCTTGTGTAGGTGGGGATCTGGTATTTTCTGAGTCCTTATGTGAGGAATTACAAAAGAAATTTTTTCACCAAAAATGTGAATTAGGAAGGATTGGTCGACGAAATATGAACCGAAGACTGAATCTTGATATACCTCAGAACAATACATTCTTGTTACCGCGGGATGTATTGGCTGCTGCGGATCATTTGATTGGAATGAAATTTGGAATGGGTACACTTGACGATGACGATATGAATCACTTGAAAAATAAACGTATTCGTTCGGTCGCGGATCTGTTACAAGATCAATTCGGATTGGCTCTTGGTCGTTTAGAACATGCGGTTAAAAAAACTATCCGTAGAGCAATCAGACGTAAATTGAAACCGACTCCGAAAATTTTGGTAACTCCAACTTCAACTTCATTTTTATTAATAACTACTTATGAAACCTTTTTTGGTACATACCCCTTATCTCAAGTTTTTGATCAAACGAATCCATTGACACAAACTGTTCATGGGCGAAAATTGAGTTATTTGGGTCCTGGAGGATTGACGGGGAGAACTGCAAGTTTTCGGAGCCGAGATATTCATCCTAGTCACTATGGACGTATTTGTCCAATTGACACGTCCGAAGGAATCAATGTTGGACTTACTGGATCCTTAGCTATTCATGCGAGAATTGATCATTGGGGATCCATAGAGAGTCCGTTTTATGAAATATCGGAGAAACCAAAAGAAAAAGAGACACAGGTGGTTTATTTATCACCAAATAGAGATGAATATTATATGATAGCAGCAGGAAATTCTTTGGCCTTGAATCAGGGTATTCAGGAAGAACAGGTTGTTCCAGCTCGATACCGTCAAGAATTCCTGACTATTGCATGGGAACAGATTCATGTTAGAAGTATTTTTCCTTTCCAATATTTTTCTATTGGAGGTTCTCTCATTCCTTTTATTGAGCATAATGATGCGAATCGGGCTTTAATGAGTTCTAATATGCAGCGCCAAGCAGTTCCGCTTTCTCGGTCCGAGAAGTGCATTGTCGGAACTGGATTGGAACGCCAAACAGCTCTAGATTCTGGGGTTTCCGTTATAGCCGAACGCGAGGGAAAGATCATTTCTACTGATAGTCACTTGATCGTTTTATCAAGTAATGGAAACACTATAAGTATTCCATTAGTTGTGCATTGGCGTTCTAATAAAAATACTTGTATGCACCAAAAACCTCGGGTTCGGCGGGGTAAATGCATTAAAAAAGGACAAATTTTAGCGGAGGGGGCTGCTACAGTTGGTGGGGAACTCGCTTTAGGAAAAAACGTATTAGTAGCTTATATGCCATGGGAAGGTTACAATTCTGAAGACGCAGTACTAATTAGTGAACGTTTGGTATATGAAGATATTTATACTTCTTTTCACATCCGGAAATATGAAATTCAGACTGATACGACAAGCCAAGGCTCCGTTGAAAAAATCACTAAGGAAATACCACATCTAGAAGAACATTTACTCCGCAATTTGGACATAAATGGAGTTGTGATGTTGGGATCCTGGGTAGAAACAGGCGATATTTTAGTAGGTAAATTAACGCCTCAGATAGAGAACGAATCCTCGTATATATCGGAGGCTAGACTATTACGGGCCATACTTGGACTTGAGGTATCTACTTCAAAAGAAACTTCTCTAAAACTACCTATAGGTGGAAGGGGTCGCGTTATCGATGTGAAATGGATCCAGAGGGACCCCCTCGACATAATGGTTCGTGTATATATTTTACAGAAACGTGAAATCAAAGTAGGTGATAAAGTAGCTGGAAGACACGGGAATAAGGGTATCATTTCCAAAATCTTGCCTAGGCAAGATATGCCCTATTTGCAAGATGGAACATCTGTTGATATGGTCTTCAATCCCTTAGGAGTACCCTCACGAATGAATGTGGGACAAATATTTGAATGCTCGCTCGGATTAGCAGGGGATCTGCTAAAGAAACATTACAGAATAGCACCCTTTGATGAGAGATATGAGCAAGAGGCTTCAAGAAAACTTGTGTTTTCGGAATTATATGAAGCCAGTAAACAAACAAAAAATCCATGGGTATTTGAACCCGAGTACCCGGGAAAAAGCAGAATATTTGATGGAAGAACAGGAGACCCTTTCGAACAACCTGTTCTAATAGGAAAGTCTTATATCCTAAAATTAATTCATCAAGTTGATGATAAAATCCATGGACGTTCTACTGGGGGTTACGCACTTGTTACACAACAACCCCTTAGAGGAAGAGCCAAGCAAGGGGGACAACGAGTAGGAGAAATGGAAGTTTGGGCCTTAGAAGGATTTGGTGTTGCTCATATTTTACAAGAGATACTTACTTATAAATCGGATCATCTTATAGCTCGCCAAGAAATACTTGGTGCTACGATCTTTGGAAGAAGAGTACCTAATCACGAGGATCCTCCGGAATCTTTTCGATTGCTCGTTCGAGAACTACGATCTTTGGCTTTAGAACTGAATCATTTCCTTGTATCTGAGAAAAACTTCCAGATTAATAGGGAGGAAGTTTGATCTGAATGAATCATTATTTCTATTTTATGATCGACCAGTATAAACATCAACAACTTCAAATTGGACCCGTTTCTCCTCAACAAATAAAGGCTTGGGCCAACAAAATCCTACCTAATGGAGAGGTAGTTGGAGAAGTTACAAAGCCCTCGACTTTTCACTATAAAACCAATAAACCAGAAAAAGATGGATTGTTTTGCGAAAGAATCTTTGGACCCATAAAAAGTGGATTTTGTGCTTGTGGAAGTTTTGGAGTGAGCGGAGCTGAAAAAGAAGACGAAAGATTTTGCCAAAAATGCGGGGTAGAGTTTGTTGATTCTCGGATACGAAGATATCAAATGGGATACATCAAACTCGCATGTCCAGTGACTCATGTGTGGTATTTGAAAGGTCTTCCTAGTTATATCGCGAATCTTTTAGATAAACCCCTTAAGAAATTAGAGGGCCTAGTATACGGCGATGTGTGATTTGATCAAAATTTGCATTTTACAGACTCGGATTGAGAAACTGTCATCCCATTGAATCCGATTGGGATGCCCCGGTTCTGACATGTGTTTGGGGAGAAATAACATGAAACTTAGAATTCTGGGTGTATTCAATCCTTCCAAATGAAAGGGGAATTGATCCATGGTCGATTCTGTAACATCTATTCTATAACATCTAATATAGTAATAGCTAGTTATACCTCGTGAAAAAAAAAAATCTATTTTTTCGTGAAATTAGCCATTCCATTTCTTTTAGAGAGAAATTCCGTTTAAGCAAGCAAATATAGCACAGTATGGTTCCAGGAGTCTTTATTATCGCATATATGCTTCAAGGGACATCATGGCATAACCATCGAGGTAAGTAGAGACCTAAAAGATCGAATGGGATGATATATAGACAAATAAATCCCTTACGAATTACAAAGTCTTTTTTTAAGAAAACAAAGACAGTAGGGAAATAGACTACTCAAGAATTTCACATTTCCATTTTGTTATAAGTAATTCCTAAAATTCAAACAAAAAAAAAGAATGAGTCAAAGAAAGGTTAATTCTTACTGGGAACTTGAGTAAGGAGTAGTTCTTTGTAGAGTTTTATCAAACAAAGTTTCAAAATAAGAAAAGAACTCCTTTTTTCTTTTTTTATTTAGTCTAACTACTTAAGCCGGATGAGAGGAAACCCTCACGTCCGATTTTAAAGGGGGGAATCCACTCCTATAGGAACCTATCTTGATTTCTCTTTTGCTAGGCCCATAGCTAAAAAACCTACTTTCTTACGATTACGAGGTTTATTCGAAGATGAAATTCAATCCTGTAAACACAGCATTTCACCTTTTTTTACTACCCCAGGCTTCGCGATATTTAGAAATCGGGAAATTGCGACAGGAGCGGGTGCTATTAGAGAACAATTAGCGGATTTGGATTTGCGAATTATTATAGGGAATTCGTTGGTAGAATGGAAGGAATTAGAAGACGAGGGGTATAGTGGGGATGAATGGGAAGATAGAAAAATTAGAATAAGAAAAGTTTTTTTGATTAGACGCATGCAATTGGCGAAACATTTTATTCAAACAAATGTAGAACCAGAATGGATGGTTTTGTGCTTATTACCAGTTCTTCCTCCCGAATTGAGACCCATTGTTTATAGGTCTGGGGATAAACTGGTGACTTCGGATATTAATGAACTTTATAAAAGAGTTATCAGTCGGAACAAAAACCTTACCTATCTATTAAAAAAAAGTAGATTTACGCCAGCGGAATTAGTAATGTGTCAGGAAAAATTAGTACAAGAAGCCGTGGATACACTTCTGGATAGTGGGGCCCGTGGGCAACCAACGAGGGATGGTCATAATAAAGTTTACAAGTCATTTTCGGATGTAATTGAAGGTAAAGAGGGAAGGTTTCGTGAGACTCTGCTTGGTAAACGGGTCGATTACTCGGGGCGTTCCGTCATTGTTGTGGGTCCTTCGCTTTCATTACATCAATGTGGATTACCTCTAGAAATAGCAATAAAGCTTTTCCAACTATTTGTAATTCGCGATTTAATCAGGAAACATGGTACTTCTAACGTAAGGATTGCTAAAAGGCAAATTTGGAAAAAGGAACCAATTGTATGGGAAATACTTCAAGAAGTTATGCGGGGACATCCTGTATTGTTGAATAGAGCACCCACCCTGCATAGATTAGGCATACAGGCCTTCCAACCCATTTTAGTAGAGGGACGCACTATTTGTTTACACCCATTAGTTTGTAAGGGCTTCAATGCGGACTTTGATGGGGATCAAATGGCTGTTCATGTACCTTTATCCTTGGAAGCTCAGGCGGAAGCCCGTTTACTTATGTTTTCTCATATGAATCTCTTGTCTCCCGCTATTGGAGATCCTATTTGCGTACCAACCCAAGATATGCTTATCGGACTTTATGTATTAACGATTGGAAATCGTCGAGGTATTTGTGCAAATAGATATAATAATTGCGGAAACTATCCAAATCAAAAAGTTATTTACAATACTAACTATAAGTATACGAAAGATAAAGAACCCTATTTTTGTAGTTTCTATGATGCACTTGGAGCTTATAGGCAGAAACGAATCAGTTTAGACAGTCCTTTGTGGCTCCGATGGAAACTAGATCAACGTGTCATTGGGTCAAGAGAAGTTCCGATCGAAGTTCAATATGAATCTTTGGGGACATCTCATGAGATTTATGCCCACTATCTAATAGTGGGAAATCGAAAAAAAGAAATCCGTTGTATATACATTCGAACCACTCTTGGTCATATTTCTTTTTATAGAGAAATAGAGGAAGCCATACAAGGATTTAGCCAGGCCTATTCATACACTATCTAAACTAAGAAGTTAGATTCGGCGATGCCCCTTTCCGGGGGAATTCGGATTTCACTAGTATCATCATTTTTTCCGCGTGAATCAAGATTGAGATTGAGGAAAGGAAGTTAAGTTTTCGAATCACTGACTCAGACCCATTGTCGAATCCTACTCAGCAATTGTCGAATCCTACTCAGCAGAATATGGGAGTACTTATGTATGGCGGAACGGGCCGATCTGGTCTTTCATAATAAAGAGATAGATGGAGCTGCTATGAAACGACTTATTAGCAGATTAATAGATCATTTCGGAATGGGATATACATCCCATATCCTGGATCAAATAAAGACTTTGGGTTTCCATCAAGCCACTACTACATCTATTTCATTAGGAATTGATGATCTTTTAACAATACCTTCTAAGGGATGGTTAGTCCAAGACGCTGAACAACAGAGTTTTTTTTTGGAGAAACACTATTATTATGGGACTGTACACGCAGTAGAAAAATTACGTCAATCCGTTGAGATATGGTATGCTACAAGTGAATATTTGAGACAAGAAATGAATTCGAATTTTCGGATAACGGATCCTTCTAATCCAGTCTATCTAATGTCTTTTTCAGGAGCCAGGGGAAATGCATCTCAGGTACACCAATTAGTGGGTATGAGAGGATTAATGGCAGATCCCCAAGGACAAATGATTGATTTACCTATTCAAAGCAATTTGCGCGAGGGACTTTCTTTGACAGAATATATAATTTCCTGCTACGGAGCCCGCAAAGGGGTTGTAGATACTGCTGTACGAACAGCGGATGCTGGATATCTTACACGTAGACTTGTTGAAGTAGTTCAACATATTATTGTGCGTAGAAGAGATTGTGGTACTATCCGAGGTATTTCTGTGAGTCCTCAAAATGGGATGACGGAAAAAATTTTTGTCCAAACACTAATCGGTCGTGTATTAGCAGACGATATATATATCGGTTCACGATGCATTGCCACTCGAAATCAAGATATTGGAATTGGACTAGTCAATCGATTCATAACCACCTTTCGAGCACAGCCATTTCGAGCACAACCAATATATATTAGAACCCCCTTTACTTGCCGGAGTACATCTTGGATCTGTCAATTATGTTATGGTCGGAGTCCGACTCATGGCGATCTGGTCGAATTGGGGGAAGCCGTAGGTATTATTGCGGGTCAATCAATTGGGGAACCGGGGACTCAACTAACATTAAGAACTTTTCATACTGGTGGAGTATTCACAGGGGGTACTGCCGAACATGTACGATCCCCTTCTAATGGAAAAATAAAATTCAATGAGGATTTGGTTCACCCCACACGTACTCGTCATGGGCACCCTGCTTTTCTATGTTATAGAGACTTGTATGTAACTATTGAGAGTCAGGATATTCTACATAATGTGAATATTCCGTCAAAAAGTTTGATTTTAGTGCAAAATGATCAATATGTAGAATCCGAACAAGTAATTGCTGAGATTCGTGCCGGAACGTACACTTTTCATTTTAAAGAGAGGGTACAAAAGCATATTTATTCTGAATCAGAGGGAGAAATGCACTGGAGTACTGATATTTACCATGCGCCTGAATATCAATATGGTAATGTTCGTCGATTACCAAAAACAAGCCATTTATGGATATTAGCAGGAAGTCTGTGCAAATCCAGTATAGCGTCTTTTTCGCTCCACAAGGATCAAGATCAAATGAATACTTATTCTTTTTCTGTTGACGGAAGATATATCTCTGACCTCTCAATGGCTAATGATCAAGTAAGACATAAACTGTTGGATACTTTTGGTAAAAAAGATAGGGAAATTCTTGATTATTCAAGGCCGGATCGAATCATATCCAATGGTCATTGGAATTTCGTATATCCTTCTATTCTTCAAGAGAATTCGGATTTCTTGGCGAAAAAGCGAAGAAATAGGTTCGTCATTCCATTGCAATATCACCAAGAACAAGAGAAAGAACTAATATCCTGTTTTGGGATTTCGATTGAAATACCCATAAACGGTATTTTACGTAGAAATAGTATTTTTGCTTATTGTGAGGATCCACGATACAGAAAAAACAGTTCAGGAATTATTAAATATGGGACCCTAGAGGAAGATTCCATCATAAAAAAAGAGGGTTTGATTGAGTATCGAGGAACAAAAGAATTTAGTCTAAAATACCAAAAAGAAGTAGATCGGTTTTTTTTCATTCTTCAAGAAGTGCATATCTTGCCGAGATCCTCATTCCTAAAGGTGCGTAACAATAGTATTATTGGAATGGATACACAACTCACTTTAAATACAAGAAGTCGACTAGGTGGATTAGTCCGAGTGAAGAGAAAAAAAATATATACTGAACTCAAAATCTTTTCCGGAGATATTCATTTTCCTGAAGAGGCAGGTAAGATATTAAGGCACGGCGGCATTTTGATACCACCAGAAACAGAAAAAAAAGATTCTAAGGAATCAAAAAAAAGGAAAAATTGGATCTATGTTCAACGGATCAAAAAAACTACCGAGAATAAGAAAAAGTATTTTGTTTCGGTTCGACCCGCAGTCACATATGAAATAGACGAAGGGATAAATTTAGCAACACTTTTCCCGCGGGATCTCTTGCAGGAAAAGGATAATCTCCAACTTCGAGTTGTCAATTATATTCCTTGTGAAAATAACAAGTTAATTCAAAGAATTTCTCACACGAGTATTCAATTAGTTCGAACTTGCTTAGTATTGAATTGGGAACAAGAAGAAAAAGAAGGGGTTCATGCTTCCCTTGTTGAGGTAAGAGCAAATGATCTGATTCGCGATTTCATAAGAATTGAGTTAGTCAAGTCCACTATTTCGTATACAGAAAAAAGGTATGATAGGACAAGTTCAGGACCGATTCCCAATAATAGGTTAGATCGCACCAATACCAATTCCTTTTATTCCAAGGCGAAGATTCAATCACTTAGCCAACATCAAGGAGCTATTGGCACGTTGTTGAATCGAAATAAAGAATGCCAATCTTTGATGATTTTGTCGGCATCCAATTGTTCTCGAATTGGGTCATTCAATAATTCAAAATATCACAATGTGATAAAAGAATCGAATCCTATAATTCCTATTCGAGATATTTATATTTTTGGTCCCTTAGGCGCTATTGTACCTAATATATCGAATTTTTCTTCATCTTACTATTTAATAACGCATAATCAGATCCTCTTAAAGAAATATTTGTTACTTGACAATTTGAAACATACTTTCCAAGTACTTCAAAGACCTAAATACTCTTTAATAGATGAAAATCGAAGGATTTCTAATTCCGATAGTAACATCATTTTGAATCCATTCCATTTGAATTGGCACTTTCTTCATCATGATTATTGTGAAGAGACATCGGCAATAATTCGCCTTGGACAATTTATTTGCGAAAATGTATGTCTATTTAAATACAAATCGCACATAAAAAAATCTGGTCAAATTTTCATTGTTAATGTTGATTCCTTAGTTATAAGATCAGCTAAGCCTTATTTGGCCACTACAGGAGCAACTGTTCACGGTCATTATGGGGAAATCCTTTACAAAGGAGATACATTAGTGACGTTTATATATGAAAAATCGAGATCTAGTGACATAACGCAAGGTCTTCCAAAAGTGGAACAAGTCTTCGAAGCGCGTTCAATTGATTCACTATCGCCGAATCTCGAAAAGAGAATTGAAGGTTGGAACGAGCGTATACCAAGAATTCTTGGGATCCCCTGGGGATTCTTGATTGGAGCTGAGCTAACCATAGCCCAAAGTCGTATCTCTTTGGTTAATAAGATCCAAAAGGTTTATCGATCCCAAGGGGTACAGATCCATAATAGACATATAGAGATTATTATACGTCAAGTAACATCAAAAGTGCGGGTTTCCGAAGATGGAATGTCTAATGTTTTTTCCCCTGGAGAATTAATCGGACTGTTGCGAGCGGAACGAGCAGGGCGGGCTTTGGACGAATCCATCTATTATCGGGCAATCTTATTGGGAATAACAAGGGCATCCCTGAATACCCAAAGTTTCATATCCGAAGCAAGTTTTCAAGAAACTGCTCGAGTTTTAGCAAAAGCTGCCCTACGAGGTCGTATTGATTGGTTGAAAGGCCTGAAAGAAAACGTAGTTCTGGGGGGGATTATACCTGTTGGTACCGGATTCCAAAAATTGGTGCATCGTTCACGACAAGACAAGAACATTTATTTCGAAATTCAAAAAAAAAATCTATTCGCGTCGGAAATGAGAGATATTTTGTTTCGCCATAGAGAATTAGTTTGTTCTGACGTGACAAACAATTTCCATGAGACATCAGAACCATCATTTATGCGATTTACTGATTACTAAAGCGGATTCTTTTTTGACTTTAAACTAGACTTTTGACTTTAGAACGCTAACAGGTCTGATTTTGGATTTGGTAATAAATAAAAGAAGTAATTTAATAAATTAAGTTTATGGTTTATGCCATGTATCAACGGGCAATTCCCGGTAGAGGGTTCCATCGGAACAATTATTTATTTCAAGCTATTTCGCCTCTTTCTTAATCTTAAAAAAGAAATCAATTCCGTAATGGTAGGACGAATAAAAAAAAAAGAAAAAATCAAAAGGAAGTGTGGAAAAAATGACAAGAAGATATTGGAACATCAATTTGAAAGAGATGATAGAAGCAGGAGTTCATTTTGGTCATGGTATTAAGAAATGGAATCCTAGAATGGCCCCTTACATCTCGGCAAAGCATAAAGGTACTCATATTACAAATCTCGCTAGAACTGCTCGTTTTTTATCAGAAGCTTGTGATTTAGTTTTTGATGCAGCAAGTCGGGGAAAAAGCTTCTTAATCGTTGGTACCAAAAATAGAGCAGCGGATTCAGTAGCATCAGCTGCCATAAGGGCTCGGTGTCATTATGTTAATAAAAAATGGTTCAGTGGTATGTTAACGAATTGGTCGATTACGAAAACTAGACTTTCTCAATTTAGAGACTTAAGAGCAGAAGAAAAGATGGGGAAAATCAACCATCTCCCAAAAAGAGATGCGGCAATCTTGAAGAGAAAATTATCTACCTTGCAAAGATATCTCGGCGGGATCAAATATATGACGAGGTTGCCTGATATTGTGATCATCCTTGATCAGCAAGAAGAATATACGGCTCTTCGGGAATGTACCATTTTGGGGATTCCTACTATTTGTTTAATCGATACAAATTGTGACCCAGATCTCGCGAATATATCGATTCCAGCCAACGATGACACTATGGCTTCAATTCGATTGATTCTTAACAAATTAGTATTTGCAATTTGTGAGGGTCGTTCTATCTATGTAAGAAATCGTTGATTATGTTGATTAAGATTAAGAATAATAGTTAATTATTGGGCAACTCCGTAGATTTATTGGATCAGTTACTATTCTTTTTTGTTTTGCATTTTTGACAAGAGATAAAAGAACAGGAATATTGATATATATTAGAGGGTATTGATATATATTATGATCTGATGTGATTTCTTAGTATCCTAAATATAGGATTAATGATTCAAGTTGCTGAGTTGAGAAAGAGATGGTTGAATCAAAAGAATTCCTTTTTTGAAGTTCAATTTCTATCAGAGGACAATATGAATGTTATACCATGTTCCATTAAAACACTCAAGGGGTTATACGATATATCGGGTGTAGAAGTAGGCCAACATTTCTATTGGCAAATAGGAGGTTTACAAATTCATGCCCAAGTACTCATCACTTCTTGGATCGTAATTACTATCTTGTTAGGTTCAGTCATCATAGCTGTTCGGAATCCACAAACTATTCCGACCGACGGTC